ATTCTCTACGCCGTCTAGACGATAAAATCATTTCAGGAACAAGCAAATCAAAATGATCCTTATCAACATCTTTTTGTTTTCCGTATCTTTGATTAGTTTGTTGCTTACTCTTATGAACTAATGAAATACCTATGGCTTGATACATAAGAAATTCTTCCAGATCTTTTATAGACGAAGTTAATAGGGGTTGGAACTTCATCAAACCAAATTCCGCCCAGCTAAACAGAGTAGACTCCTTCGAATAATGACTGACAATTCTGTCTAGCGGCAGATCTCCCATTTTCAAATAGGCTAAAAGCCTTCGTTTACTTTGTAAACGCCCTTTTGTGTTACCCACCATCTGCATTAAGCTCAGCCGCTCGAGCATATCCTCCTCAACTAGCCGCTCGGTGTGGATGCTAAAACCCAAATACTTCGCTTGAAGGTCAACGAAATCTACTAGCCTCGGCGAGTCACTCCGGTATTGTGTTTTTTTTTTACTGAACCCTTGTTCATAATCTTCTCTAATAACTTCTTGGATGTCTTCGATGTCGATGTCTTCGATGTTTTGACTAACATTTGCTTTTCCTTTAGTTGCTTTTCCTTGACTAACATTTGCTTTTCCTTTAGTTGCTTTTCCTTGACTAACATTTGCTTTTCCTTGACTAACTTCTTCTTCTTCTTCTTCTTCTTCTTCTTCTTCTTCTTTTCCTTTGAAATTTAAAAGAAGTAACTTCATAGGTCTAAGCCACGGGTTCATTTGATATGTCCTCTTACGTAGCAGAAATTCTGGGAAGAACCAATCTTCCTGATTCGAATCTTCCTCATTCGAATTCGCTCTGGGTGCCTTTAAGATTTCTTCATTCATTCCCATCCAATTAAAAAAGCTTTTTTTGTCTTCTTTGATTTCTGGATTTTCTTTGAGTTCTGGATCTTCTTTGAGTTCTGGATCCTTTTCGATTTCTGGATCCAAGAGCATTTTTGGAACGATATCATAAATAAGACCTCTAGTCTCATTCTCAATTATTTCAGAATTCTCATTCTCAATTATTTCAGAATTCTCATTCTCAATTATTTCAGAATTCTCATTCTCAATTATTTCAGAATTCTCATTCTCAATTATTTCAGAATTCTCATTCTCAATTATTTGAGAATTCTCATTCTCAATTATTTGAGAATTCTTAGTCTCAATCTTAGTATTTGTATTATGGTTAGGGTCGATCTTTTTCCCAGCCTCCAAATTGACTAGATATTTTTCGAAAAACTTCCAATCAAAGTCCATATATTTTCTTTCAGGTTTTTTCTTTCGCATTTTTTTCAGAGACATATAAACCTTGTCTAGATAATTGTCTAGAGAATTCTTGTCTAGATAAACCTCGTCTAGATAATCCTTGTAATAATCCTTTTCTAGATAAAGCTGGTCTAGAGAATCCTTGAAATAAACCTTGTCTAGAAAACTCTTGTCTAGATAATCCTTGTGATAATCCTTGTCTACATAAGTATTGTCTAGATAATTGTGTAGATAAGTATTGTCTCGATAAAGCTTGTCTAGAAACTTCTTGTCTAGTATACAATCCTTGAAATAAGTCTTGAAAACAATCTCCTCTGGTATATCAAATAAGTCGATCTCTTGGCTCTTATTTACTTGTAATGGCAATTTAGAAATAGAGGAGTCCTTCTTAGTTTCAGAAGAAATGTATTTATATGCTAAAAGATCATATTTATAGTTTTTCTGAAACTTAGTTTTTTGATTTCTTACTAATGAATATACTTCAGAATCATCTTGTTTTTTGGAATGAAGTAATGGGTCTTTTTCATATGAATCTCCTTTATTTAAATCGTTATTTTGAGGCGTATGGCGTCGGTTGACTTTATTTCGCCAGGTTTGTGCGCCTACTCGCTCCCAATGAACCTTAGATAAATTGTATTGAGACTGACCTCTTAACCAGTTTTTCCATGGATTCGTTCCAAAATTTCGAAGTTTCTTATGCTTTAATTCGGAATGAAATATTCCCTGTCTTTCAAAAGAATCCTTTATTGCAGTCTTAAGAAAAAAAGACGTTCCGCGATATTGAAGAACAGATCTTAACTTATCACTAACTAGGGTTTGTGATAATTTGTAAAATACATATGCTTGTGACAGGGAAGATAAATTTGGCAAGGAAGCAAATTTCGGAACAATCTGTGACTTCCGCTTATTTATATTTTTTATAGTCGAACTAAAGGTAATTCTTTTTTGATTTGTTTCAGTATTGGAAATGTCTTTCTCAAAAAATTTTTTTGTTAAATTGATTCTAGGAATCTTAATGATACATAGAAAGATATCTAGGTATATTTTGTATATTTTTTCAATGAAAATTTTTTGAAAATAATTCCATTTACTTATTAATCGAACATTTCTTCTTTTTACAATTTTCCAAATATTTTTTGGTGATTCTACATTATTATTTTGCTTTTTGTTGTTAGGACTATTATTTAGTCCTGGAGTTACTTTTTTTTTTTCTTTTGTAATTCTTTCTATTTGATTTTTGATTGTGCTTGTTCTATTAATCAGATTTTGTATTTTTTCTTCTGAATTTGTAGAAGCTGTAGATCGAATTTGACTAAATGATTCATGAATTATCTCATTGCTGATTATAGAATCTTTTTCTTTTTGAGTTTCACTCGATTCATCTACTCCTATCCCTTTCAATCTTGTATTTTTTTTTATTATTTTCAAAATTGTGCTTTTTAGAACTAGAACCCTTTCTTTAAGCCGTTTTATGCTTTCTTTAAGCCGTTTTATGCTTTCTTTTAGGTTTCCTAGAACTCTAACAAAATTTTGCTTTATTTTTTGGTTGAAAACGCTTCTTATAAGTCGAAAGGCGCTCCCTTCCAATTTTTCTGCTGCTAATCTTTGACTTTTTTTGCCTAGTTCGTTAAAAATGGGCCCCCAAAAAATGGAAAAGGAACGGTTGGGTCGGGCACCACCCCAAGGATAGTCAGCTAGTCCCCAGAAAGACCTTATAAAAGCATAATCGTTGGTTATCCTTTGTCTATCATCCGCTGTGTGCCAAGGTTTCAACTCTAAAGGCCATAAAACTTTGACCTGAAGACCGTATTCCCACCACTCCTCCGGAAAGTTGCTGATGGATATGACGCCTATAGCAAAACCGTCATCGTTGCATAAAAGATGAGTCTCGTTTTCCCAGTCCTTTCTATCCTCAGCCCACTCGGGCTGCTGCAAAAATAAGATACGACCAATATTTTTAGCTATTATCGCTAAAGGCAATGCAATATATCTTCTAAAATAGGAGTTAAAAATTAATACGATACCTCTTACTCCTAGCCCATAATAAAGCTCATTCCATGCATCTATTCCATCCATCCGGAACAGCTCTTCTTCGGGGTCTAGTTCTATTTTCTCTTTTTTGATTCTTTTCAATTTTTTCCGTTCTTTCAATGCTTTGCTTTTTTTTTCGTCTATCTTCCTTTTTGTCTTCCCTTTTGTCTTCCTTTTTGTCTTCCTTTTTGTTTTTGTCTGTTCTTTCTTAGGTCCCTTAAGAGTGAAAAGGTCCCCTTTTTTGATTCCAAACCTATGCAGCAAATTTTGCATTTTCAAAACAAGGGGTTTCACTACCCTAAAAGAACTAGACAGTGTACTTTTTAAGAAGCCCAAAAAAAGAGGGGAATGCGGAAACATTTCAATCTGTCTTACAACAACTCCGTTTTTACGCCTTAGGACGCTCGCAACACCTTTGATGTCATCCTGATGCCAAAATTGGTCGCGCACCGCTCTCAAGGAGGTCCTCCACACGTCCTTATTCTCGGTTTTCCACTCGATATTGGTGATGAGGCTGCCAACGTGAACATGAGCAAGGCTTTTCTCAAAGTCAATACTATAAGGGTCTCCCCCACTCTTGATCAAATCCTTCTTAACCTTCTCATTAATCTCTTTAGCAATCTCCGGATCAATCTTATTACTATCTTTAGAAAGATTTTTGATAAGTAAATTTTGAGTATCCTGATTCAAAATAATTTCATATTTGTATTGTGCTGATATAATATCAAAGCACTCATTATCTCCTCGCTTGGTCACAAAGGGTTCGCCCAGGTCGTATGCGACCTCGCGGAGTAATACGTATGACCAGCGAGGGACGCGTTGACCGATGTGCGCTCGTCCCACACTTTCTCCCACTTTATAAGTCCTTAGTTGCTTTAGCTTTTTTAGTTTTCGCTGGTTCCAATCAATGCCTCCCCCCCCTTTTTCCCAAGGCTTAGAAAAAAATTTTGCCAAAGGATTATAATATAATTTTCCTTCTGCTCTTAGTTTGAGTGTTTTACTTTTTAGTATCGCGAACATTCTCTCTTCAAATTTTGGGGACTCGAAAATGAAACCTGGCAAAAGGGTCTCATGAATTTGATTTAGAGCAAGGATTTGCTTAAGTTGAGATTCTGTAGGTTCATCGTCGATTCTTTCACGAGATTTTGTAGTTCCATTTTTTTTTCTTCGACGAGATTGCATTGCATTCTTTTTTCTTCCACTAGATTTACGAGATTTAATTACATTGTAGACTTTTTCACGAAATTCACCCAATTGAAGAAGTGCCCTTTCTTCGCTTAGACGTGCTTCTTCGCGTCGACGTGCTTCTTCGCGTCGACGTGCTTCTTCGCGTAGACGTGCCTCTTCTTCCCTTTTCTCCTGTTCTTTGCTTTTCGGTGCCTTTTCTTCGCTTTTCTCCTTTTCTTCGCTTTTCTCCTTTTCTTCGCTTTTCTCCTTTTCTTCGCTTTTCTCCTTTTCTTCGCTTTTCTCCTTTTCTTCGGGATCCTCGATTACTTTTCTAAACTTTTTGATTCTTCCACGAGAGGGCCCATTCAACAAAGGATCATACCTTTTTGGTAGGCAGAGGCAGGTTTCGTTCATTTTCTCAATACAAACCCGAGTCCTTTTGTCGAGTATATCTAGAAAAAGAAATCCCGTGTCTAGAGCCTCAATTCTCTTTAGAAACTCGTTATTTAAGTTGTTTTGTCTTTGTTTGTTC